AAAGATCCAAATTACTAATATATATTACTAATATATATTAGTAATTTTAGTAATGACCCTATATTATAATATTTTTATTGAAAATAGAAATGATTGAAAATAGGATTTCATTTAATTTAAAGAGAGTTTCATTTTTAATTTAGAAATGAAGTTCCATGTTATTTTGACATTCCTTTATTCAAGATACTTTATTCAAGAGTTGCTCGAGAAATCGGTTGAGTCAGAATCGTAGGATGAATAGATGTCAAAGAGGATCATTTTTTTTTATTTCTGTCACTATTGTTTGTGCTGTCTATATTGACATGAATAATGAATGATAAATGAAATCAAAAGCTTTCAATTCAATTGGGACTCATTTTGACAATTGGTCTTTTTATTATCTTATATTTTTCAAGATAAGAAACTTAGGTAAGTGTTTCATAAATAAACATATGTATAAATAGAACGTATCCCATTTAGTTCCTTCATGCCTACTATAACTAGTTATTTCGGTTTTCTACTGGCGGCTTTAACTATAACCTCAGCTCTATTTATTGGTCTGAGCAAGATACGTCTTATTTGAAATTGATTGAATGAACAATTCAATTCATAAAAATGTTTTTGTGAGATATCCAGGTAGTCCATAGTTCCTTCCCATGTAAATTGTAATTCTTGATTATTGAGATTCGTGGGCGATTTGGATTACTATTTAGAGATAGATATTACCCCCCCTTTTTTTTTACCTACCTTTTCAAAAAAAATTTAAAAATGATTGAAGTTTTACTATTTGGAATCGTGTTAGGCCTAATTCCTATTACTTTGGCTGGATTATTCGTAACTGCGTATTTGCAATACAGACGCGGCGATCAGTTGGACCTTTGATTAAGTAAGAGCTCATCTCTTTTTAAATAACATCTCTTTTTTTTATTGACCTCCTGCGGATTAAAGAAAGGAGGAGGTCAAATTAGGGTTGCTGCTCTAGTTAGTAAAGTTATTTACTTGTAATTCGACCCAAGAAGAGAAGAACAGAAGCACGCTCTGTAGGATTTGAACCTACGACATCGGGTTTTGGAGACCCGCGTTCTACCGAACTGAACTAAGAGCGCTTTCTTTCTTATCCCAATATAAAGGGCTGTATGTAAATAAAAGAATTTTATTTGTAACCCCCACTTTGGATACATATAGTATCATAAAGCATTATGTTATGTATGTCTAATTTTTATTGATCTCAATGGATCCTTCATTACTGCACATGGGAGAAGTAATAGATAGGGATGACAGGATTTGAACCCGTGACATTTTGTACCCAAAACAAACGCGCTACCAAGCTGCGCTACATCCCTTTCAATTGGCCTATAGTGTCATTGTAGAGAATCCCCATCTTGTTTTCCACATCGTGATTTCTCCCATTGATATACAATTGCTCTTGTCATTTCTTTTTCGTCTTATATAACAATATAACATATAATATAATAAAAGAAAAAAGAATCAAATCGATCAAATAGATATAATATAATTAACAATATAATAAAAAATATAAATATAAAAATCGGTAATGTTCAGAAAATAAAGTGAGTGGACACTTTTTTCTGTTGTAAAGAAAGTAAAATATCATCAACAACGACATGTGTATCTGATCATATATGTATTACAATAAAAAAGGAGGATTTTCAATGCGAGATTTAAAAACATATCTCTCCGTGGCACCTGTGTTAAGCACTCTATGGTTCGGGTCTTTAGCAGGCCTATTGATAGAGATTAATCGTTTATTCCCAGATGCGTTAACATTCCCCTTTTTTTCATTCTAGTTGGGAATGAAGAAGATTATAGATAGAATAAATTATCTGTGACTAACCTTGTTTTGTTCTTTCTTTCTTTCAGTTTTTTAGGATAAAAAAGAAGGAAAGAGAAAGAATCAAAAAAGATTCATCCGCAACGAAACTCAGGTTCACGCTGAATTAATAGAGGGAGAACAAAAATGTAAAGTAAATAATAAAGGTCGCGGACAACAAACGCATACAGGATACTTAAATGAAATACTATAACTAATGGATAGTTAGAAATCATCGTATTACTTATATTCTCTATTGATTTGATTGCAATGAACTATTTAATAATTGGGTTTCGAGTCAGCAACTTCTTTTTTTCTTCTTCGTTTCGAAAATAGAAGAGTTGGGTGAATAAAAAAAAAGGGGGTTTATGGCCAAGGGTAAAAATGTCAGAGTAAAGGTTATTTTGGAATGTAACAGTTGTGTCCGAAACGATATGAATAAGGAATCGCGGGGCATTTCCAGATATATTACTCAAAAGAATCGACACAATACGCCTAGTCGATTGGAATTGAGAAAATTTTGTCCCTATTGTTACAAGCATACGATTCATGGGGAGATAAAGAAATAGAGAAAATGTAACGCGTTTGTAACCCCTCCAAGGAACAGCAATAAATTACATAATAATAAAATATTAATATCAAAATTTTCTAATAAATTATAAAAATAAAACAACCCAATCCTATTTCATATTTCATCCTATTTTGGTAGGATCGCAAATGAAATTCGAATTAAGAAATACGATTTAAAAGATAAGGAATAAACCATGGATAAATCCAAGCGACTTTTTCTTAAATCCAAGCGATCTTTTCGTAGGCGTTTGCCCCCAATTGGATCGGGGGATCGAATTGATTATAGAAACATGAGTTTAATTAGTCGATTTATTAGTGAACAAGGAAAAATATTATCTAGACGAGTGAATAGATTGACTTTGAAACAACAACGATTAATTACTATTGCTATAAAGCAAGCTCGTATTTTATCTTTGTTACCCTTTCTTAATAACGAGAAACAATTTGAGAGAACTGAATCGACTCCTAGAACCACTGGTCCTCGAATTAGAAATAAATAGATAGGCTATTCCTCAATTGCAATTGAATCAAAATTTCAATATGAACCCCAACTCAGATTTATATTTTGTTCGAAAAATTGGAGAACCCCGATTGGATTGTCACATCATAAGAAAAAATGGCTTCTTTTTTTAATGTGTTGATTCATTTTTACTATATTTCTCTTATTTATATTAATTTCTACTCTACCTTCCCGGAGCTCATTCTCCGGGGCCCCACTTAAATCATTACGGTGGATTCCTTCTAATCTTCTTATTTAAGGATCTGATTGGAAATCATGTAAAGACAATTTGTATTTGATATGGCTATTTGTGCAAGTATTTTACGATTAAGAAGCAACTGTCTCTTATACAGATCATGTATGGATCTGCTATAACTATAGGATACCCCAATCTCACGAATTGCTGCATTTATCCGAGTAATCCACAAACGACGAAAATTTCTCTTTTGCCTGCCCCTATCCCGATGAGCAGAACTCAAGGCTCTCATTTTCTGTTGAATAGTATTTCGAGTAAGTCGTGAATGAGTCCCTCGAAAGGTTGATGCAAATAAACGAATTTTTATTCTACGTCTCCGAGCTATATACCCTCGTCTAATTCTGGTCATTGAATCAAATTAAACTTTGATGAATAACTAATTGATTTATTTTCTTTCAGTTATTCTTTTTCCCTTTCCTGGTCTATTAATAACAAAACGGATTCTTCCAATGTATAAAAAAAAATTCCAATGGCTTTTGCTACTATGACCTTCCCAACCACCATTTTTCCAGGCATTTAACCTCGAAATAAGAAATTGTATTGATACTAGGTATCAACAAAAAAAATACTAAATTGTAACTCAAGTTGAGTATAGTATAAAGTATCAATAAATAGTAAAGGTAAATGGATAAATAAATAGTGGGTTCCATCGTTTCTATGGCTACTTCTTAAACGGTGAGGTCCTCTCTATACACCGGAGCCCCTTCCACCATTAATCAATGTTATTAGTAACTTGTACAGTTCACATTCTTTGACTCTACCCATGAATTGTACAGTAATAAGTCTTTTCACAATGAGATCTACCCATACAGTAACGGTATTTAATTACAAAGGTTGGCTAGGTAGCTGACCCTGTATAGTCCGTTCTTGCAAGAGTAGGAGCCTAATTCTTTTGCTTCTTAAATATGATTTCCCCCGCTTAATGGATAACCATTTGCTACCACTGGGGAATTGCTTTTCATCTCCAATTGAGGTGATTGGATTTGCACCAATAGAAACCATAAATTTGATACGCAATGGAGGTTTTTTTCTATATTGATTGGAATTCTTCTATCCTATCCTATTCATTGGTACTGGTCATTGATACTGGAAAAAATTGTACTTTATTTTGTTCCGGCTCATGATCTGAACGGGTCGCACATACACCCGAGTACATGTTCCTCGACGCTGAGGACATCCCCGAAGAGCGGGGGATTTTGTTACATTTTTTATTGGCTGTCTTGTGTTTCTAATAAGTTGTTTAATAGTTGGCATACTTAATGGTATAGAAAATGGGCTGGTTTAGATCAATCCTAACCAGATGATTATGAATTCTTTCTATTTTCTTTTTTTTTTTTACTTTACGCAGATAAAATATTCAATTTAGATTCATCCAAATTATGGTTCGAAATGGATGGAATCGCAGATTTACGTGAAATCCCCGGCATTTTCGATCGCTACCAGATCAACAATTCCATGAGCTTGGGCTTCTGTTGCTGACATAAAAACGTCCCTTTCCATGTCTTCGGATACAACCCATAAGGGGTTACCCGTTCTTTGTACATAAACCCTTGTGAGGGTTTCGCGTAGTTTCAGAAGTTCTTCCGCTTCTAGGACAAATTCTCCTGTTTGTGCCTCATAAAAAGAACTCGCAGGTTGATGGATCATTACCCTGATGATATAACATAATGAATGTTTCCGCGATCTCGTACGATTGATTGGACTAGGCAAAAAGATTAAAGAATAACAAGAAAAAATAAGTATATATATAATTGAACAACCGTACAGGCATTTTTTGTGCATTGCATACGGCTCCACAATGGACTTTTTACGTTCGTTGAGCAAAAAACTAAATAGGATCCATCAGACCCAAATCGTTAAGTGATCCATTTACCACCCTTCTTTTCGTGGGAGTTCAAAAATACTATGATGGTTCCGTTGCTTTCTATATTTATGATTTATCTCATATGTGATTCAGCAATCCCAAAGTTTCTTTTTGATCCGATCAAATAAAAATAAAAAAGTAAAAAAAAAATGATCTTGTTTTTTTTTTCATTTGAGTATTCTTTCATATTTCATAACATAAATATTGGAAAGAGGCTTCTGGCGTGAAAAATAAAAGTTTGTGACGCTGAAATGAAGCCCGGATAGATAAGATCAAATCATAAATACCCTTTGTCTCATATTACTCGCCCGATATATAATCCCATGTTCTGAAAAAACAATAATGGTTTGTTCATATCGAACTCGAAGTGCCATGCTATTATTACTTAAATATTATCTTACAAATTCTGATTTATATTAAAATATTAAATATGGCGAAGGCATAGTTTTCTTTTTTCTTTCAAACAAAAAACTCATTGGCGCCAAGCGTGAGGGAATGCTATACGTTTCGTAATTTCTCCTCCGACCAGGATGAAAGATCCCATTGAAGCGGCTAATCCCATGCATATTGTATGCACATCTGGTGGCACAAATTGCATAGTATCATAAATTGCGACTCCGGGTATTACCCACCCGCCGGGGGAGTTTATAAACAAATAAAGATCTCTGGTCTCATCCTCTATACTGAGATATACCATCAGGCCAATAAGTTGGTTTGAGATCTCGCTATCAACTTCTTGACCTAAAAAAAGTAATCTTTCTCGATGAAGTCGGTTGATTAGGACAAAATTTTATCCCTTAGGAACCGTACACGCGCCTTTGGATGCATACGGTTCAAAAAAAAAAAGAATCAATGTATTGTATTGATTCTACCCTCCTTTACTTTTTTTATAGTAGGACTTTTCTACCTCCTAATGAAGGGGCTTTTTCTTCGATTTTTTTTTTAAGAAAGATTTTTTTTGCTCGAATCTCTGTAAAAAATAAAAGAATCCACTAAACTTATCGAATTAACCTCTCATTGATGTATTGTTTCATCGAAATCGAATCCAAATTACGATGTAATTTTCTTGTTCCTGAATGGGCCTCCTCAATTATTTTAGGTTTATGTTCTACTCCGGGTAAATATCTGCCCGATTTCAATTTGCACATATAGGACAAATGCTCCCAATACCACTTTTACTTTTTTCAATTCATTTCGTGCCTTTCTTACAACAAATACGCGATGTAGTCATAATATTATTTCATTGATTGGCAGTTTGAGATCGCCCATATGCTATCAAGTAATCACTTATGATACAAGTGGTAATCATACATATATTACCAATTGGGTATTTTCTGAACGGAGCCTGGATACTTCATTTTATTGGATTGGTCCAACCAAGCCAACCATAAATTTTGATAATTGATAATATTAATATTGATTTCGACCCCCTCAAAAATGGATCTAATTGCATTTCACGCTCCAAATTATTGATGGTTCAAACAATCTTTTTTGGGCGAAACAGAGGGTATCTCGATCGGGGGAGAGAACGGGGAAATCCCATATGACCCAATATGTCTGACAAGTCGCACTATACGTCAACCCAAATTGCATCTTCCTCTCCAGGACTCCGAAAAGGTACTTTTGGAACACCAATAGGCATCAACTGAAAGAAAGGGGGTTAAGTACTATATTTTACTTTGATGTGGAAACGTAATATTTTTATCCCTGGATATTACCAAATAGTAAGACGAAATTAATAAGGGAAAATTATTACAAATGGGTCGGGCTCTTCGAATGATGAACAAGTATCTACGCATTCGCTCATAGAAAATGGGACCAATCCCCCATTGCGTATTGGTACTTATCGGGTATAGAATAGATCTGCTTATCTTTGTTCCTATGAACAGAATTGTTCCATTATTCCCAACGAAAGAAATGGAATTCAATATTCAATAATATGAACCCTTGTTCCAAAATAATCCACTGAAAGGGAGAGGTCCATAGCATAGTCTTTTCCAATGCGATAAAGTTACATAGTGTCTATTTTTCTTTGATAAAGGGGTATTTCCATGGGTTTGCCTTGGTATCGTGTTCATACCGTCGTATTGAATGATCCCGGTCGGTTGATTTCTGTACATATAATGCATACAGCTCTCGTTGCTGGTTGGGCCGGTTCAATGGCTCTATACGAATTAGCCGTTTTTGATCCCTCTGACCCCGTTCTTGATCCAATGTGGAGACAGGGTATGTTCGTTATACCCTTCATGACTCGTTTAGGAATAACCAATTCGTGGGGCGGCTGGAGTATCACAGGAGGGACTATAACGAATCCGGGTATTTGGAGTTACGAGGGTGTGGCCGGGGCACATATTGTGTTTTCTGGTTTGTGCTTCTTGGCGGCTATCTGGCATTGGGTATATTGGGATCTAGAAATATTCTGTGATGAACGTACAGGAAAACCTTCTTTGGATTTGCCCAAGATCTTTGGAATTCATTTATTTCTTTCAGGATTAGCTTGCTTTGGGTTTGGTGCATTTCATGTAACAGGCTTGTATGGTCCTGGAATATGGGTATCTGATCCTTATGGACTAACCGGAAAAGTCCAATCTGTAAATCCTGCGTGGGGGGTAGAGGGTTTTGATCCTTTTGTTCCGGGAGGAATAGCCTCTCATCATATTGCAGCAGGTACATTGGGCATATTAGCGGGCCTATTCCATCTTAGTGTCCGCCCCCCCCAACGCCTATACAAAGGATTACGTATGGGTAATATTGAAACTGTCCTTTCCAGTAGTATCGCTGCTGTCTTTTTTGCAGCTTTTGTTGTTGCTGGAACGATGTGGTATGGCTCCGCAACTACCCCAATCGAATTATTTGGTCCCACTCGTTATCAATGGGATCAAGGATACTTCCAGCAAGAAATATATCGAAGGGTTGGTGCCGGACTAGATGAAAATCAGAGTTTATCAGAAGCTTGGTCTAAAATTCCAGAAAAATTAGCTTTTTATGATTACATTGGCAATAATCCAGCAAAAGGAGGTTTATTTAGAGCGGGCTCGATGGACAATGGGGATGGAATAGCGGTTGGATGGTTAGGACATCCTATCTTTAGAGATAAAGAAGGGCGTGAGCTTTTTGTACGCCGTATGCCTACTTTTTTTGAAACATTTCCAGTAGTTTTGGTAGACGGAGACGGAATTGTAAGAGCCGATGTTCCCTTTAGAAGGGCGGAATCTAAGTATAGTGTCGAACAAGTAGGAGTAACTGTTGAGTTCTATGGCGGCGAACTCGATGGAGTCAGTTATAGTGATCCTGCTACTGTGAAAAAATATGCTAGACGTGCTCAATTGGGTGAAATTTTTGAATTAGATCGTGCTACTTTGAAATCGGATGGTGTTTTTCGTAGCAGCCCAAGGGGTTGGTTCACTTTTGGACATGCTTCGTTTGCTTTGCTCTTCTTTTTCGGACACATTTGGCATGGTGCTAGAACCTTGTTCAGAGATGTTTTTGCTGGTATTGACCCAGATTTGGATGCTCAAGTGGAATTTGGAGCATTCCAAAAACTTGGAGATCCAACTACAAAGAGACAAGTCGTCTGATACAATACTGCTCTTGTATCTTTTGCCTCTATTATATTTTTATTATTTAACTTTGACATAGAGTACCAGAGAAATGTTAATTTGAATCACCGCCCTTTCTTTGACTTTTGACTCTTGTCCTTTCTTAATCTGGGAGATGATCCCAAATGAACAGGTGTGGAAGCTATAATTGTAAACCACGATCAATTTATGGAAGCATTGGTTTATACATTCCTCTTAGTCTCGACTCTAGGAATCATTTTTTTCGCTATATTTTTTCGAGAGCCGCCTAAGGTTCCGACTAAAAAGGCGAAATGATTTTTCATTATCTTACATTATCTTTATCTAAATGGAAGTAAAGTAATGAGCCTCCCAATATGGGAGGCTCATTACTTTACTTCCATTTAGTCCCCGTGTTCCTCGAATGGATCTCGTAGTTGTTGAGAGGGTTGCCCAAAAGCGGTATATAAGGCGTACCCGGTAAAACTTACAAGTAAACCAGATATAAAGATGGCAACTAAGGTTGCTGTTTCCATTATTATCAAATTTCAAAACTATAACGGATCTATGATAAGATCCTTTATTTACAACGGAATAGTATACAAAGTCAACCGATCTCAACCAATGCAATAGGATTTATGGCTACACAAACCGTTGAGGATAGTTCTAGATCTGGTCCAAGACGAACTAATGCAGGGAGTTTATTGAAACCATTGAATTCAGAATACGGGAAAGTGGCTCCTGGGTGGGGAACTACCCCTTTGATGGGGGTCGCAATGGCTCTATTTGCGGTATTCCTATCTATTATTTTAGAGATTTATAATTCTTCCGTTTTACTAGATGGAATTTCAATGAATTAGGTCCATAAAAATAATGAAGTCCTGGCTTTTCAATCCAAAATGAATTACTTAGGACTCTCATTTCTAGTCTATTCTGGCAGTTCGACCGTGAAATTCTTTTGTTTCTGTATTTCCGGAATATGAGTGTGTGACTTGTTATAATTGATCCTATTGATAGTACAGAGAATGGGTCTGTCATCTTGAGAGAGATGAGTTCTGCTTCGTCGGATATTCATTTTTTTATCTGGAGCACGGAATATATGGAATAGATCGAGAAATATTTGAACTATGATTCATACCTACTATTTATACCTCGCGACTGGATTCAAAAAAATTCAAAAGATTGATTTTATCATTATAAATCGAAAGGGTTTTCTTCCTTAAAAATTTTGTTTCTGTTTATTTGTTTATTTTGACCAATGGACAAATAAAATTCCGAATTTTTAGTCATTAAATCTCTTAATTGAATACGTGGTGATGATCAAACGGTTCTTACTCAGAGAACCTTTGGGCTTAGCTTGGGGGCTTTATTCAACATCGTGGTTCTAGTATGAATCTGAGGTTTCGATTGATTCATAGGGTCTCAACAAGAGAATTCCTATAAA